GACACGAAGAATCGAAGAATTACAGATGAATGTACAAAAAGAACTTAATTGTGTGAACCGAAAACTCAACATTGCTATCACAAGAATTACAAACCCTTATGGGCACCCTAATATTCTTGCAGAATTTATAGCCGGACAATTAAAGAATAGAGTTTCATTTCGCAAAGCAATAAAAAAGGCTATTGAATTAACCGAACAGGCAGATACAAAAGGAATTCAAGTACAAATTGCAGGTCGCATCGACGGAAAAGAAATTGCACGTGTCGAATGGATCAGAGAAGGTAGGGTTCCTCTCCAAACCATTCGAGCTAAAATTGATTATTGTTCCTATGGAGTGCGAACGGTCTATGGAGTATTAGGCATCAAAATTTGGATATTTGGGGAATAAGAATGGGGAATAAGAATACTTTCCTTGTCTTTACTCTTTACACTATATCCATTGATAAAAAAAAATAGAATAAAAAAAAATAGAATAAAAAAAAACTTTTTCTCTTAAATCAAAAAAATAAGCAATTCTGTAAGGTTGAATAAAAATTTGATTGATGATTTCATATAATTGCTATGCTTAGTGTGTGACTCGTTGGTTTTTTTTATAGGATAGAATTCCAAAAAAATGGACAGACCCCTACTGTGAACTAATAACTATAGAACTAATAACCAACTCATCGTTTCACATTATCTGGATACAAAAAAGCAGTCAAGATATGATATATTGGTCATATCATTGTAGCAACTGAAATCTTTCTTGCATAAAAAAAAATCAATCTGATTATGATATAAAAAAAGTATGCAGATAAAAGGAAGGTTGAGAGAAAGAAAGAAAAAGAATATCAATGATATAGGATTCCAATATATGTAAGGTTTATGAGTCATCTCATAAAAGGCAGTGTAATAAAGCATCAATACTGATTCATCCATAACTATATGAATCTATTCATAGAAAAAAATCAAGAGCATCGAGCCAATAAAGACTGAGAAGATTGACTCAAGAACAAATTTCATGAGGGGCTCCATTATAGAATTCAAACCTAACCATTAATTGCGAAGCGATGGGAACGATGGAACCTATGAATACGTAAGATTCTATTGAAAAATGAATCCTAATAATTCATTAGGGGGGATGGCGGAACGAACCAGGGACCAATTCATTTATTCCGAGAATTCATGAGCTAACCCTACAACTAAAATAGATATTGAAAGAGTAAATATTCGCCCGCGAAAGTTTTTATTAGATTACTCAATCTTCTTTTACATTACTCAATCTTGTTCGATCCAATATGATAATATGATCGATCAAAGGCAAAACAAAATAAAGATTCGTTATAAAAAAACGACATTATCTATAAATAAAAATAATTATCTAGAAAAAAAATACATATTTAAGTATATATCCAAACAAGATATAGAAATTTCTAATAGATTAGATGAAATCTCAAAGAATCCATGATTCAGTATATTGTCATAAGATTATAAAATTCGAATCGTTTCATTCGCGAGGAGCCGGATGAGAAGAAACTCTCATGTCCGGTTCTGTAGTAGAGGTGGAATTGAGAAAGAACCATCAACTATAACCCCAAAAGAACCCGATTTCGTAAACAACATAGAGGAAGAATGAAAGGAATATCTTATCGAGGTAATCGTATTTGTTTCGGTAAATATGCTCTTCAGGCACTTGAACCCGCTTGGATTACATCTAGACAAATAGAAGCAGGGCGACGAGCAATGACAAGAAATGTGCGCCGTGGTGGAAAAATATGGATACGTATATTTCCAGACAAACCAGTTACAGTAAGACCTACGGAAACACGTATGGGTTCGGGTAAAGGATCTCCCGAATATTGGGTAGCTGTCGTTAAACCAGGTAGAATACTTTATGAAATGGGGGGAGTAGCAGAAAATATAGCCAGAAAGGCTATTTCAATAGCGGCGTCCAAAATGCCTATACGAACTCAATTTATGATTTCGGGATAGGAACGTAGAACCAAAGGAAAGAAGTCTTGGGGATAAAAAAACAATTACAATTGCAAGTTTCTTTTTGACAAACAATATTTCTTTTTTTTTTACTTCGCCCTTTGCATTAACATTGAAAGAACAGATTAAAAAATGATATGATTCAACCTCAAAGCCATTTGAATGTAGCGGATAACAGCGGGGCCCGAGAATTAATGTGTATTAGAATCATAGGAGCTAGTAATCGCCGATATGCTCATATCGGTGACATTATTGTTGCTGTGATCAAGGAAGCATTACCAAACACACCTCTAGAAAGATCAGAAGTGATCAGAGCTGTAATTGTACGTACTTGTAAAGAACTTAAACGTGACAACGGTATGATAATACGATATGATGATAATGCTGCAGTTGTGATTGATCAAGAAGGAAATCCAAAAGGAACTCGAGTTTTTGGTGCGATTGCCCGAGAATTGAGACAGTTAAATTTCACTAAAATAGTTTCATTAGCACCTGAGGTATTATAAGATGAGATCATACGTAATATAGTTCTATTATACATAGTATTTGGATGAAATAGATTAATTAGTGGATTAGGTTGTATCTGACGCATATCCCTTTATTTAATAAATAAAATATAAAAATAAATAAAAAATAGCATGTTGATTATATCAAAAATGGGAGGCAACCCAAAATTTAGTTTATCATGGGTAGGGATACTATTGCTGACATAATAACCTCTATACGAAATGCTGACATGAATAGAAAAGGGACGATTCAAATAGCATCCACTAACATCACGGAAAACATTGTTAAAATACTTTTAAGAGAAGGTTTTATCAAAAACGTGAGGAAGCATCAGGAAAACAACAAATATTTTTTGGTTTTAACCCTACGACATAGAAGGAATAGGAAAGGACCCTATCGAACTATTTTAAATTTAAAACGTATCAGTAGGCCTGGCCTACGAATCTATTCGAACTATCAACGAATTCCTAGAATTTTAGGCGGGATGGGGATTGTAATTCTTTCGACTTCTCGAGGTATAATGACAGACCGAGAGGCTCGACTCGAAAGAATCGGCGGAGAAATTTTGTGTTATATATGGTAATCTTTCTGATATCCGAATTGGATCCGGAATTTCCTATTTGTCAAAAGAAAAAGGGTGGGTTAGTTGATATCATTCCTACTACATTAGGTGATACTTCTAGGGCTTTTACCTAGAATGAAAGAACAAAAAAATGGATTCATGAAGGTTTCATTAATTGAAGTAAGTCATTATGATTCAACCAGAGGGCGTATAATTTATAGATGCCACAACAAGGATTCGAATGATTAGGTTGTTTTTTCAACTTCAGCATTCCCTTCATGGGGATACAATTTGAGGTTCAACATTTCAAGAAACTTATTTTCTTCCAATAAATAGAGTCAGAATTAAGTTAAGGAACGACAACTATGAAAATAAGGGCCTCCGTTCGTAAAATTTGTGAAAAATGTCGACTGATCCGTAGGAGGGGACGAATTCTAGTAATTTGTTCTAATCCGAGACATAAACAAAGACAAGGATAATCTTTTGAAAAGGGGCTCTCTAATGTAAAGGACCCAATGAAAAAAATAGGATCTGTTTTGACATGAAATGGATATATCCATATATCTCGAATCTCTATTTATGAGATGATAAAGTATGGCAAAATCTAGACCAAGAACTGGTTCACGTACGAATGCCCGTAGTGGTTCACGTAAAAGTATACGTAGAATACCAAAGGGAGTTATTCATGTTCAAGCAAGTTTCAACAATACTATTGTGACTGTTACAGATGTACGGGGTCGGGTAATTTCTTGGTCCTCCGCCGGTACTTGTGGATTCAATGGTACAAGAAGGGGGACGCCATTTGCTGCTCAAACCGCAGCAGGAAATGCTATTCGGACAGTAGTAGATCAAGGTATGCAACGAGCAGAAGTCATGATAAAAGGTCCTGGTCTCGGAAGAGATGCAGCATTACGAGCTATTCGTAGAAGTGGTATACTATTAAATTTCGTACGTGATGTAACCCCTATGCCACATAATGGCTGTAGACCTCCTAAAAAAAGACGTGTGTAGAAATGAAAATAAAAGAGATTTCAAGAGAAATAAACGATTCAATGATCTGATCAAATAATATTATTATGGTTCGAGAGAAAGTAAGAGTATCTACTCGGACACTACAGTGGAAGTGTGTTGAATCAAGAGCAGACAGTAAGCGTCTTTATTATGGACGCTTTATTCTATCTCCACTTATGAAAGGGCAAGCCGATACAATAGGCATTGCGATGCGAAGAGCTTTGCTTGGGGAAATAGAAGGAACATGTATCACCCGTGCAAAATTTGAAAAAATACCACATGAATATTCTACCATAGTAGGTATTCAAGAATCAGTACATGAAATTTTAATGAATTTGAAAGAAATTGTATTGAGAAGTAATCTGTATGGAACTCGCAACGCGTCTATTTGTGTCAAGGGTCCTGGATGTGTAACTGCTCAAGACATCGTCTTACCAACTTCTGTAGAAATCGTTGATAACACACAGTATATAGCTAGTCTAACGGAACCCATTAATTTGTGTATTGGATTACAAATCGAGAGGAATCGCGGATATCATATAAAAGCACCAAAAAACTTTCAAGATGGAAGTTATCCTATAGATGCTGTATTCATGCCTGTTCGAAATGCGAATCATAGTATTCATTCTTATGGGAATGGAAATGAAAAACAAGAGATACTTTTTCTCGAAATATGGACAAACGGAAGTTTAACTCCTAAAGAAGCACTTCATGAAGCCTCCCGAAATTTAATTGATTTATTTATTCCTTTTCTACATGCGGAAGAAGAAAACTTACATTTAGAGAACAATCAGTACAAGGTTACTTTACCCCTTTTTACTTTTCATGATAGATTGGTTAAGCTAAGGAAAACGAAAAAAGAAATAGCATTGAAATCTATTTTTATTGACCAATTCGAATTGCCTCCCAGGACCTATAATTGTCTCAAAAGGTACAATATACATACATT